AGGAATTCAACGGCCCCTCCGCGTAGTTCTTCTGAATTTCGAATAGTATTCAAAATTCTATTTTTTCGATTATCTAATAAATCACTTAATGAAAGTAGATTCTTTTTCCATTCATTGCAAAACTTCCATGATCTCTTCCCGAACCAAACACGAATCTTTCGATTCATTTGGCTCTCATGCTCAACTATTTATGGTAAATTCCCATATCTTTTTTGACTGGAATGAGCCTATCCTCTTTTCTCCTCTCTTCTCTATTCATAATTCATATTCCAAAAAAAAAAATATTAAAACTAATCACTAATCCAAGACCAGAATATTCGGAGGACTCTTCTGACCAAACAAGTAATTATCAGTAATGTTGTTTCTTTTTTTCTTCAAATCCACAGAATTTACTTTATGCATAGGTTATCGATTCGGCATTGGATAAGAATGGTTGAAATACCCCATTTTCCGAAAAAGGGGTAGGGGTTCAAATCATGTTTTCGACATGAGTGTCCTATACCGAAAACAATTTCCAACTATTTATTTTAAACCCATTTATTTATGTATTAACATAGTAGTAGAAAGAGTACCTTGCTCACCTGGACTTCAAACAGTTTAGCTTTAGCTTTAACCATGTTAATGGTCCTACCTTATTGGTTGATAGAGAATCAAATTTACCAATAAATCACGAAATGCTATGATTCTTAAAGATGATTTTTGAATTTATTCAGAAGTAATTCGTGGGATCATGCACCCTTTTTTCTTTACTAGTTGCTAGTTAAAACGAAAAAAAGTACAACTGGTTCAATCCAGCCTATTCTTGAAATAAACAACTCGCACACACTCCCTTTCCAAAAAAAATCAATACACCAAGTACTACACTTAGATTTATTGGATTTGTTGCTAAAATATCGGTATTAAGCCCGAAACTCCCAGCAGACGGCCAGCGACCCAAAGAAACGAAAGAATCGGTTACATTTTTCATAGGATTTCCTCTTCTCTTATAGACAGACTAATGATTATTTTTATTTGTTATTATTATTTTTTTTTTTTATATAATATATATATATATATATATTTTATATATTTATATATTAATTTTATATATTATTTATATATATTATTCTTTATTTTATTCTTCTGCTCTTGTTTCTTTTTTTTTTTTTTCTTGTTTTTTTTTAGTCATTTACCTATTATTTCTAATAGATCGAACTAAACAGAATAAAAAAAAATGTATTCGATTTATAGTATAAATCGATTTTTTTTTTAATTGGAAATTTATAATAAAAGAAATACTTTTTTATTAGAATTCGGTACCAGGTCTTGTGTAAATTATGAAATATATCCTTTGTTTTTATTGCAACACTTCCTTAAAAAAGTTTCGATTGAACTAAGAGGGGGGGGGGAAGGAAGAAAGCGAGTCGGTATACTAACTCCTCATCCTCAAATCAACCCTTCCCGTGGGTTATTGTCCCAATATAATCCCCAATAGAATCCCAATATAATAAAAAAAAATACAATAAAAAAAAAATAAATAAATAAATAAAAAAACTATAGGAGTGAAATCTTGATATAATTTGAAAAAGCAAGCAGCAAATCCAAGGTAATAAAAAAAAATATGTATTTTTTTTTAGGATTAAACAAAAGGATTCGCAAATAAAAGTGCTAATGCTACAACCAGGCCATAAATTGTTAAAGCTTCCATAAAAGCCAAACTAAGCAATAAAGTACCTCGTATTTTTCCCTCCGCCTCGGGTTGTCTCGCGATGCCTTCTACAGCTTGGCCCGCGGCAGTACCTTGACCAACCCCAGGTCCAATAGAAGCAAGCCCAACGGCTAACCCAGCAGCAATAACGGAAGCGGCAGAAATCAATGGATTCATGATAAGTTCCTCGCAACAAAATAAAGAAATGGTTAATGATACAATCAACCAATAAATTATGATTTAATTATTCTATTCCATTGATAAGATTTTCAATCAGTCGAAGCAAAGTAATTAAGAACTCCGAATTAAAATTAAAGTAATAATATTAATGAATCATCAAAATTACTTTGATATCTATTTTTTACTTACTATCTACAAAGTTTTTCTATCTACAAAGTTTTTGTCAATTCATCCAATTTTTTGTTTTTACATTTCTTTGTTTCGAAGCATTCTTTGAATTCGAACTCTTCTTTTTTTTTTTTTTCTTGATTGAATTTTTTTATTCAATATTCAATTCACAGTTACAAATGAGAAGAAAGGACTCTTTTTTTATTTGAATCCCTATCTAAATTACCATTACCATTAGTAGTAGGACAGATTAAATTATCTCTTTTAGCTCATATATAACTAGTTAATACCTAATATTACATATACATGTCTTTCTGCCATAACGTAAACCAACTGTTCGTATCTTAGATTCAATCAGATTCAAAAATTCAAATTATTTTTCGAAATATCCACAAAGGAAAGTAGGCTTATATCCATTATATATATTAGATACACCTAGTTTGATCCCACTCTCCTGAATAACCCTTTTTTTTTTCTGAATCTCATTTTTTGTAAACTCTTCTCTTCCTTTTATTTATCGTTTTCCCACACGGATATAATCAATCTAAATGGACAAATTCATTAGTCTGAATCATTGCATAGAAATAGAAATCTTTAGTTGATCTAAGTTCATGTAATTTATTATTTATTAATATTTTCTTTTGTTTTGTTCTTTTGTTTTGGTCAATCGTTGAATTGAATAAAAAAACGACTGAAATTAAATGGGCATTACTCTAGAAAACCTTTTTTTAATCACACATTATAATTATAATATAAAAAATGAAAAAAATAAAGAATTCCTAAGTAAATTATGGTTGGTAAATTATGGTTCCTAAGATTGGAATTGAATGAACGAAACAATCAACAATGACAATATAAAGAAAATATTCATTGGAAGTAGGTATAAAAGGACCAAACAAACGAATTTTAGGAAAAAGATCTTTTAGATCTCTTTCCCTTTTTTTTTTTACAATTCGCCAATATCGTAAGCTGTTTTACTATTCCTCTAGATTGTATAGACTTTTTTTTTCTATTTGTGTATATTTATGTTTACTAAGTAGATTCTCTTGAGCAAGGCAGGGATTGCCTTGCATTGCACTAAGCTAAAAAAAAAACTATTTTGAAAATTAGTCAATGATGCCCTTCCATGGATTCGCCTATATAAGCCGCAGCTAAAGTTGCAAAAATAAGAGCTTGAATCCCGCTTGTAAATAATCCAAGGAACATGACAGGTATAGGAACCAATGAAGGTACTAAAGAAACAAGAACAACAACTACTAATTCGTCTGCTAATATATTTCCAAAAAGTCGAAAGCTAAGTGATAAAGGTTTTGTGAAATCTTCTAAAATGTTAATGGGTAAAAGGATTGGAGTTGGTTGAATGTATTTACCAAAATAACCTAAGCCTTTTTTGCTAAGGCCCGCATAAAAATATGCTACTGACGTAAGTAAAGCTAAAGCAACAGTAGTATTTATATCATTCGTAGGTGCGGCTAACTCCCCCTGAGGCAATTGTATAATTTTCCAAGGTAAAAGTGCACCTGACCAATTAGAAACAAAAATAAAAAGAAACATAGTTCCAATAAAGGGAACCCATGGACCATATTCTTCTCCAATCTGAGTTTTGCTTACGTCTCGAATGAATTCAAGGACATATTCAAAGAAATTCTGACCGGCAGTCGGAATGGTTTGTGGATTCCGAACAGCTACAATAGATGAACCTAATAAGATAGCAATTACAACCCAAGAAGTAATAAGGACTTGGGCGTGGACTTGAAAACCCCCGATTTTCCAATAGAAATGCTGGCCTACTTCTACACCCGATATATCATATAACCCTTTTAGTGTGTTGATGGAACATGATAGAACATTCATATTACCCCCTAAAAGAAAGAAAACTTGAAAAGGAATTATCTTGATTCAACCATCTTTTTTCGAATTCACTGTTTGAATTGTATATTTTGGATACTAATTAATGACATACTATCTCCGATTCTTTTTATCTCTTTTGTACGATTCGGGAATAGTAACCGATTCCATAAATCTATGGAGTTCAAAAAAGAATTTATTTATCTTATTATTAATCAGAGATTTCGTATATAGCTAGAACGACCCTCACAAATTGCAACTACTAATTTGTTAAGAATGAATCGGATTGAAGCTATAGCGTCATCATTCGCTGGAATCGAAATATCTGCGAGATCGGGGTCACAGTTTGTATCAATTAAACAAATCGTTGGAATTCCAAAAGTGATACATTCTTTAAGAGCCGTATATTCTTCTTGCTGATTAACGATTATTACAATATCGGGTAACCCTGTCATATATTTAATCCCACCTAGATATGTTTGCAAGTGAGATAACTGTCTCTTCAATCGAGCCGCATCCCCCTTCGTAAGGCAGTTGAGTCTCCCTGTCTTTTGTTCCATTCGTAAGTCCCTGAACTTTTGAAGTCTCGTTTCTGTAGTGGACCAATTCGTTAAAATACCGCCGAGCCATTTTTTATTAACGTAATGACACCGAGATCTTATTGCAGCCCGCATTACTAAATCAGCTGCTTTTTTTTTGGTACCAACAATTAAGAATTGCTTTGTCCTACTTGCTGCATCAAAAACTAAATCACAAGCTTCTGATAAAAAACGAGCAGTTCTAGTAAGATTTGTAATATGAATACCTTTACGCTTTGCAGAAATATAAGGTCCCATTCTCGGATTCCATTTTCTAGTACCATGACCAAAATGGACTCCTGCTTCCAGCATCTCTTCCAAATTAATGTTCCAATATCTTCTTATCATTTCTCCACATACTTTCTCTCTCTTTTTCTCTTTTTTCAATGAAAAAAAAAAGAGAGACAAGGTCCCCTGAAATAAATAATTGTTCCGATGGAACCTTCTCTTTTCCCGGAAATTGGACGTTGATACATAATCCAAGCAATTAATTTCTTTCTAGTCCTTATTAATTATCTATCTTTATTTCTTTATTATTTTGATTATTCTTTATTACTATTAACTATTAAATTACTATTAACTATTAACAAATCACATGTAAAAAAAAAAAAAAAATCACAGGACCACCAATAGTTCGATAGTTAAAAGAATAAATCCGCTTTTAGGAATCATTAAATCCTATAAATGATTGGTTTGATGTATCATAGAAATTTTTTGAACTACAAGAATCAAATAATTCTTTGTGGTGGAACAAAATATCTCTCATTTCCTCCTTGAAAAAACTCTTCTTTTTGATTTTCGAAGGAATGTTCTTATGTTGCCTTGAGCAGTACATGAATTCTTTGAATCCGGTCCCAACGGGTATCATACCACCTAGAACAACGTTTTCTTTCAGGCCTTTCAACCAATCAATACGACCGCGGAGAGCCGCTTTTGCTAAAACGCGAGCAGTTTCTTGAAAACTCGCCTCCGATATGAAACTTTGAGTATTCAGAGAAGCTCTCGTTAGTCCTAATAATATGACTCGGTAACAGATCGCTTCTTCCAAAGCGCGCCCCGTTCGTTCCGCTCGAAACAATCCAATGAGTTCTCCAGGCGAAAAAACATTAGACATTCCATCTTCTGAAACCAACACTTTTGATGTTATTTGACGTACAATAATTTCTATATGTCTATTATGGATCTGTACCCCCTGGGATCGATAAACCTTTTGGATCTTATTAACCAAAGAGATACGACTTTGTACTATAGTTAGCTCAGCACCAATCAAGAATCCCCAAGGAATTCCAAGAATTCTTGTTATACACTCGTTCCAACCCTCAACTCTCTTTTCTAAGTTTATCGATATTGAATCAATTGAACGCACTTCTAACACTTGTTCCACTTTTGGAAGACCCTGCGTTATATCACCAGATCTTGATTTTTCATATATAAATGTAACCAATGTATCTCCTTCGTAAAGGATTTCTCCATAATGGCCATGAACAGTCGCTCCCGGAGTGGCCAGATAAGGCTTAGCTGATCTTATTATTAGAGAATCAACGTGAACAATTATAACTTGACCTGATTTTAGGTAGGGTCCCTTTTTGGCCATACATACATTTTCACAAATAAACTGTCCCAGACTGATTATTGTGAATATTTCTTCACAATAATTATGATGGAGAAAATACCAATTCAAATTGAATGGATTCAAAACGTTGTTACGACATAGATTGGGATTAACAATTTTCCCGTTTTCGTCCATTAAAATTAAATAATATTTAAGTACTTGAAAAATCTGTTTTAAATTGTCAAGTGTCAAATATTTAATTACCGAGATCGGATTATGGGTTATTAAATAGTAAAATGAAAAAAAATTCTCAATTTGAAGGGCTGTTCCTAAGGGGCCCAACGAATTCTTGATTGGAATTATAGGATCTCTTTTAATCGATTCTTTTATTATATTGTGATATTTTACATCGTTGAATGGATCCATTCGAAAACAACTAGATGATGACAAAATTATCAAAGATCGACATTCTTTATTTCTATTCAACAACGTACCAATAGTTCCTTGATTTTTTTTAAGTGATTGTTGAATTCTTGCCTTGGAATAAATGGAATAAAATGTATTAATATTGGTGCGATCGGACCCATTATCAGAGATTAATCCCGAACCTAATGGATCATTTCTTTTTCTGCTGATATATGAAATATGGGATTTTTCTAAGTGGATTCTTAAGAAATCACGTATCATACCATTTGTACTTACTTCAACAAAAGAAGCATGAGCCTCTTTAACCGAAGAACTTTTTTTGTCTTGGTCCCAATTCAACACTAAACAAGTACGAACTAATTGAATACTTGTGTCAGAAATTCCCCGAATTTGTTTACCAGTTCCACAAAGAATATAATTGACAACTTGAAGTTTCAGAGTCTCCTTTTCCTGCAATAAATCCTGTGGGAAAAGTGTTTCTAAATTTATACCGTCCGCTATCTCATATATGATTACTGGTCGAACCAAAACAAAAAACTTTTTCTTATTAAATGTGATCCGTTGGGCATAGATCCAATTTTTCAATTTTTTTGATTTCTTAGAATTGGTTTGTACCGTTCCTGGTGATATCAAGATACCGCTATGTCGGGACATCTTATCTGTCTCTCTCGGAAAATAAATATCTCCAGAAAAGATTTTAAGTTCCATTTTTTTTTTTGTTCTCTCCACTCGGACCAATCCACCTACTCGACTTCTTGTATTTAAAGTTATTTGTGTATCTACTCCAATGATACTATTGTTCCGTACCAGTAAGGATAAGGAAGAAGATTCGGAGAAAATATACATTTCCTCGGGAATTAAAAAAAAGCGATCCACTTTCATTTGGTATTTTGGCTTAAATTCTTTGACTCCTCGATACTCAATCAAATCTTCTTTTTTGACGATTGAATGCACCCCCATGGCCCCATATTTAGTAATTCCTAAACTCTTTCTGCGGTATTGCGGATCGTCGAAATAAGCAAAAATACTATTTCTACGTAAAATACCGATAGGTATTTCAATGGAAATATCGGAGCAGGGCATTAGTTCTTTCTCTCGTTCTTGAATCGATTGGAATGGGATGATGAATCTATTTCTTCGTCTCTTTGCCAATAAATCCGAATTCTCGTGAGGAATGGTAGGATATATGAGATTACAATGACTAGTACATATGATTCGATTAAGTTCTGAATAATCAGGAATCCCATTTTCTTTTTTACCCGAAGGATCTGACCTAAAAAATTTGTGTTTAACTTGATCATTATTTAATGAAGGGCTAGAAATATATTTAGAAATATATTTTCTTTCAACAGAAAGAGAATGAACATTCATTTGATCTTGATCTTTGTGTAGTGAAAAAGGGACTATACTGGATCCGCGCGAACCCCCTGATAATATCCATAAATGGCTTGTTTTTGGTAATAGATGCACATTACTATATGTAAATTCAGGTGCATGGTATACATCGGTACTCCAGTGCATTTCTCCTTCTAAGTGGGAATAAATATGTTTTCGAACCCTTTCTTTAAAATTCAAATTGTATGTTCCCGCACGAATTTCAGCAATCACCTGTTCTGATTCTACATATTGAGCGTTTTGAACTAAAAGAAGACTTTTTGGTGGAATAGTCACATTATGTATAATATCTTGACTCTCAATAGTTACATACAAGTCTATATAACATAGAAAAGCAGGATGCCCATGACGTGTACGTATAGGATGAACCAAATCCTCATTAAATTTTATTTTTCCATTAGAGGGAGCTCGTACATGTTCTGCAGTACCCCCTGTGAATACTCCACCCGTATGAAACGTTCTTAATGTTAGTTGAGTACCCGGCTCGCCAATGGATTGACCCGCAATAATACCTACGGCTTCCCCCAATTCCACCAGGTCCCCATGACCATGAGTAGGACTCCGCCCATAACATAATCGACAGATCCAAGACGTACTCCTACAAGTAAAAGGAGTTCGAATAGATATTGGTTGACTTCGAAAGGTTATGACTCGATTGACAAGTCCAATCCCAATATCTTGGTTTCGAATGGCAATGCATCGTAGACCCATATATATATTGTCTGTTAATACACGACCAATTAATGTTTGGATAAAAAATCTTTCCGGTATCATCCCATTTCGGGGACTGACAGAGATCCCTCGGGTGGTGCCACAATCTGTTCTACGTACAACAATATGTTGAACTACTTCAACAAGTCGGCGCGTAAGGTATCCAGCATCTGATGTTCGGACAGCAGTATCCACAACTCCTTTTCGAGCTCCATAGCAAGAAATGATATATTCTGTTAAGGACAGTCCTTCACGTAAATTGCTTTGAATGGGTAAATCAATCATTTGTCCTTGTGGATCCGACATTAATCCTCTCATACCTACTAATTGGTGTACTTGAGATGCATTTCCCCTAGCGCCCGAAAAAGACATTATATGAACTGGATTAAAGGGTTCTGTCATTCTAAAATTAGGATTCATCTCTTGTCGTAAATATTCACTTGTAGCATACCATATCTCAATGGATTGGCGTAATTTTTCTACCGCATGTACATTTCCATAATGATGGTGTTTTTCCAAAATCAAACTTTGTTGTTCAGCATCTTGGACTAGCCATCCCTTAGAAGGTATTGTTAAAAGATCATCAATTCCCAATGAAATGGATGTAGCAGTGGCTTTCTGGAAACCCAGAGTCTTTACTTGATCTAGGATGTGGGATGTATATGCCATCCCGAAGTGATCTATTAATCGGCTAATAAATCTTTTAATGGCAGTTCTATCTATCACTTTATTGTGAAAGACTAGATTGGCCCGTTCGGCCATAACCTAAGTACCTCCATATTCCGTTGAGTAGAGTTCGACAATGGATTTGAGTCAATGATTGGAAAACCCCCTTTTCTCGATCTTGATTCGTATAGAAATTTAGGAACTAGGGTCCTAGTTGAACCGAGAAGATCTGGATTCCCGTCGATGTCATAGAATTACTTCGCTTAAATCCCTATGATTAGATTAGGTACCATCTGATCTGAGCAAGCTTGACAAAACCCTTGTATAGCTTCTTCGATTTCCCGATAAAGAGAGATATGACCAACAGTGGTTCGAATGTATATACAAAAAATGTCTTTTTTTATATTCCTTACTATTAGATAGTGTCCATAAATCTCATGATAGGTACCCCAAGATTCATAGTGAACTTCGATGGGAACTTCTCTTGAAGTAATAACAATAACGCGTTGGTCTAGTTGCCACCGGATCCACAAAAGACTATCTAAATTGATTCTTTTCTGTCGATAGGCTCCAATTGCATCAGAGGAATTACAAAAAAAGAGTTCTTTTGTATACTTATCAGTATTATCGTCAAGTCGTTCATTTTGGTAATTTCTGCAATTACCTGGATTATATCTATTTGCACAAATACCTCGACGATTCCCGCTTGTTAATACATAGAGCCCAATAAGTATATCTTGAGTTGGTACCGAAATGGGATCTCCAATAGCTGGAGACAAGAGATTCATA